CGGGGGCATAATTCACATGGATATAGTAAGTCTTGCTTGGGCTGCTTTAATGGTAGTCTTTACATTTTCCCTTTCACTTGTAGTATGGGGAAGAAGTGGACTCTAGGGCTAGGGTAATTACTAATTGAATTGAGTTGAGTAATCAAACTGTATTAATAGTTTCATAATCCTTCTGCAAAGCGTTTTTCTTTCAAATATCTTCATTTTTAAATTCGACTGGAATCCAGTAAAGTAATGTAATAGATGACGAATAACCTTTCAATCAAACAAATAGTTAAATTAAATGATTCCCATCTTCGTATTTTGAAACTAAACGGAATACGCATGATATGCAATTTTTTCCAACCAAATTGAAATAGAGTATTTAGATGAACTAGCTCTTAACAGAATTATATATAAATATTACAATGAGGAGCAACCGACCCCTTTTTATTTGTTTCTCACTTTACTGTTCAAAGAGGAAGTCGATCTGTTATTATGTAGATACGTATTTTATAAGATAAGAGTAAAGGTGGGCATTCAATTATATCATATTGATCGAAATCGGTCTAAACCAAATGAATGTACCAAAGTAAAGAACTCGAATTGGGGTACTATGTATATTACACATATGGGAGTTATATGTACATATATCAATATACAGATTACGGAGTGATCTACATTAAGCCATCTTTCTTTATACAGTCCAACTTTATTATTTTATATAATAATGTATAGTAGAATTATACACTAATAGATAGTATGGTAGAAAGGAATATAGTAACCTTTCTACCATACTATCAAATCTCATATACGTCTGATTTTAATTCGCTCATTTTATTTAAGACGTGGAATTTGAATCCCTTTCATTTCTTCCATTATTGATAAGAACTAAGAAGTCAAGCTTGATTCAAATTAATCGTTTTGACTGACCGTTTTTACGTAAATGATAAGTAAAAAAGCAGTAGGAACTAGAATGAACAGTGCAGTAGCAATAAATGCGAGAATATTGACTTCCATAATTTCATCGTTTTTTTACTTCATAATTAATAACTCGGGATCTGATCCCATAGAGATTCTAAATCTTTATCCTGTAAATTCAATGGGAGAAATACATCCCGATGATATTGAATCGGATCAATATCATTGAATAACAATATCTGAGCTATCAAATCTATTCATCATCGAGAATGGAATAGTATAACATAGGAAGATCTTTTATCCATACGGAAGAAAACCCTAAAATGGAATTCCTGATCCAATTTAGAATCTCATTGAATTATTATTCTTTATTTTATCCATTCGTTATTTTCTATAACCTACCGTCTTATTTATAGAATCATATATATAATATAATAAAGGATGATCTGGCCCATCTTCCGCTTCCATTGGTCAAAAACCCAACCCAAATAGTAGAAGTAAAATGGAAAAAATAAGAAGAAAAGATCGAATATTTTGATAAATTAAAAAAGAAAAAATGAACTCTTTTTTTTTAGTTTGTTCTTTCTTCGATAGGACCTTCCCCGGAAATAAAAAAAGATTTCTCATTCCCTCACTAAGAGAAGAGAGGGTCTATCTTTTCTTTGTTTGCTCTTCCTTTTCTTAATTACTTAATTTAAATATTCCTTTCTTTCCTTGAACCGGCCCTGGGACACATATATCCAAAATGAAGTATGTAGTTTGAATGATATAAATAGATTGTTTCCTATTAGTAATTTAAGTTATCAAAAATTGGAGCTAGAAAGAGGCTTTAATATGAAAAAAAGTATTTTATCGAGGTAACTATGTGAAAAGTGCATTTTTTATCGTACAATAAACGAATCAAAATTTGTGTATATGCTCTAGTGAAAGTATATATAAGTATTCGATTCCCTTCCACGGGTCAGGAGCAATCGAAAAAAACCAGACAAGGATTTCTTTTAATCCTAACTAAATAGGGTGCTACTCACAATTGTACCAATTCAATATGCCTATCCCCCTCGGTACTAATTGAAGTAATTGAAATTGTCGCATTGTATTTTCTCAATAAAAAATTCGAAACGGAAAAAAAAAGGACCCTATGGGAATTAGATCCCACTCTATGCCCCTTGACAGAAAATAAAAAAACGAATTGATGGAGTCATCGGATACTAGGTCGGGACTGACGGGGCTCGAACCCGCAGCTTCCGCCTTGACAGGGCGGTGCTCTGACCGATTGAACTACAATCCCAGAGAAATAAGGTATACAGCATACATATTATTAATGATTTGATTAAGACTAGTTTAATTTAGAATTGTCGTATTGTAACAGAGAAAGGAGTGATTGGTATATTAATATCCACATAGATATGGACTTTAGTGAGAACGACACGGATTACTAGAAATCCTATTGTCAAATCGTGTTAAATCGATTGATACGAAATCTTTCCAAAAAATATTTTGACTTGTTAATTCTTGTCCTATATTTTCGGATTATGATATGAATCCAGATAATTCATAAAATGAAGAATATATCGGAAAAAAACAAATAGGATATAAAATTAACCAGACGTTTCCGGTGGACAAATTTCTTATATTATGTAATCTCATGATGGATCGGTGAATTCTTGGGCCGAGCTGGATTTGAACCAGCGTAGACATATTGCCAACGAATTTACAGTCCGTCCCCATTAACCACTCGGGCATCGACCCAGGAAGAATCAAGTCTAGACTTATTGATAATACATGATCAACCTCCTTTCGTAGTACCCTACCCCCAGGGGAAGTCGAATCCCCGCTGCCTCCTTGAAAGAGAGATGTCCTGAACCACTAGACGATGGGGGCATATCTGCGATGCCCAACCGACATCATACTATATATACTCATAGTATGAATAGTTTTTTGTAATTGTCAATATAATGTAATGGTGTGACTAAATACGAATAAGTTTTCCACCTTTCCTTTCGCGATTCCGATAGAATATTTTTTCATTCATGGTTCATGAATGAAAAAAATTCTATATTCTATTTCTATATATAGATTCTATATCATTAGAATGGATAAACATTCCGAAATAATTATAATGTGTTATAATTAATAATTAATGAAGTATAGGATCACTAGTGATTTGTCCGACAGAAAAGCCATTCTTCAACCTTCACGCATCGATTCACGCATTGTTAAGATGCGATATTCCTATCTTACAGCTAGGAAATTAAGAAACGATAGAAAGTTTCTTTTTTTCTAAGAGCAGAGCTTGGATTTCAGGTACGAGTTGAATCTTTTCATTCCATACATTACATGATTTGATCACATATCAAATATCTTGGATCTATTTCAATTTGTGTATTAATCAAACGAATCTCGTTGTGATAGGGGTCAATAAAAGAAAAAAAAAAAGTAATTAGGTTTTAGCCTAGACTGACTAAAAAAAAAAGATATTCCCGAATGAGACACTATGAGCCTACTGTATGCACCTGTGTAATGTAATATGTAGGTATATAATATATGTATATGTCTTCACATTGTCTCATTCAGGAATGGAATAAAATAGGCCCTTTTAACTCAGCGGTAGAGTAACGCCATGGTAAGGCGTAAGTCATCGGTTCAAATCCGATAAGGGGCTTTTTCCACAAAACTCTAGTTTCAATCTTCATTTTTTAGTGGATAATAGGGATATTTTTTTTATTAGAATGAGTTAATTAACTAATTATCATTATAAATATAATGAGATAGTATAGTGATTATAAAGTGTTCATTATAATGATAAATCACCCCGCTTATTGGGAAGACAACTATGTCACTACAGGCTATATTCTTACTCAACTCAGGTTTCATTATTCCATATTTTTGGTTCGAGGACATAGATATTCTACCTACTCAACCCCAATTATGAATCGCCAAATATTCCTACTTTTCCGTTATTCCAATCAAATCCATCATAAATATAAGAAATAAAAAAGGTAAGTGGACCTGACCTATTGAATCATGACTATATCAGCTATTCTGATATTCAAATTTGATAGAGATAGAATTGTAGCCTCGAAATTTTTTTTTTCATTTCCTTTAGACTACGTCGCAAGAATTTAGAATTTGTCGATATTTCCGATTCAATCTTTTTTGGATCCTCCATAAGAATAAATTATTATTCCGTTCCTCCACTCCTCCACGCGAAACGTTTATTCTGAGTCACAAAATAAGAGACGTCTATTTTTGAATATCTTTCTTTGATTCAAAAAAAAAAAGGATCGGTTGCTTATATATAGATTTTTTTTATCTATCTATAGTTATAAATATAGATAGATCGGGTCGTGGCTTTATGTACCAAATATTTACATATTGATGCATCCTCTATTTTTGTTTCGACAATGGGATGGATAACGAGAACGGATACTAGAAATAGAAAGATATTTGAATTTCCAGTCCACTATCCACTATATAGTATATAGTATTTAATTTACTATTTTATATTGCATATCATATTTCATTTAGAGACAGGGGGAAAATAAGGAATTTCCCCTCTTTTTCTGACAACAACAAGGTAAAGTAAATAAGCAAATAGTCCATTTTTTGGCTCGAACCATTCAAAAATATATTATACTTTGTAGTTTTCGATTCATCTGAAGGAAATATAAAAGAGAAAGAAGACAATAAAATAAAAAAAATGAATGAAAATTGAAAAGTCATATCATATAAATTATATAGGGTACTGTAGTCGTTTAATATACTATAGAATAGAAATAAGTTGGAAGAATCCATAGAGATATTTATTGATTGATCTTTTCTCAATATCACAAACAAGATCCAAAAATAAGATTAGTTGGTGGAGCGGGTGTAGATAGGAGGAGCAACTGGTGATGGGAGCGGGGATCATTTGTTCAAAGCATAGTTCTTTCAAAAAATTCATCTGAGTTGAGTGATGAGTCATAAGACAATTCAAGATTCAGATAGTTATTCAGAATAAAAGAGGAAAAAATAATAGAATCGAACTCATGGATTTACCTAGGTCGGTTTATGACTCAATAGAAACAAGAAAGAAAGGATTTTTTTCTTCGAAACCCATT